AATAGAATAACAACCCCTTTACATACAAGGGAATGAGTATGTGGTGGGGCGAAAGGGCTTGGACCTTTCAACCCCGGTACCTCTAAATGTTACCGGCAATCTACCACGGAACGCCCCCGACTTTCATGCTGATTTTTTTGATCTCATTTTTCTTATAAGAAAAATATAATTACGCCATTGATTTACTTGTTATTTATGTCGATATTTTATTATAGTGTTTCATTATAATAAAATATCTACATATTTTCTAGAGGGTTCTTTCTTGTGTTTTGTTCGGCGTCTTCTTCGTCGAGAAAGTCCAAACCCAAATCTATAAATTACTATTCTTCGTCCTACCTAAATGCCCAACCATTATTCTATAAATTACTCTTCGGCATCATGCATTTTCAAACACCATTCGATAAACACCTCTTCGCCGACAAGGTTCAAACATCCGGATACAAATTGCTCTTCGTCTAAATGGGAGTTTCTAAAGTCGTCGTAGCCGAGCAAGAACCAATACAGGTCTCGAAATTTTATTTTCTTTACCCTCGCGACGAGATAGTCTGCGCGATATTTTTGATATTTTTTATCGCACGTGTCTAGTACTTCGAGCATCCGTAGAAATTCCATACGTACTCGCAGCCAGGCATGTACATGTGGTACATATTCTCAAATGGCGTCTGGTTTGTTTCTTAGGTTGGTTCGTAGAGCGTCTCGTAGAGATTCGCGAGCGACCAAATCTAAGTTGGAAGCAGGGTCGGAAAACGGTTCCTCACCTTCGAAGAGGAAACGTTTCCAGGCGCCAGACCAAAACCCAACCCTGATATCATACTGCGTTTCGTTTGTTCTTTCTAGCAACGCGCATTGAAGTTCGGCCCAAAGACAAGCTTTTGTTGCGCGAATAGAGTTTGCATTTCGAAAAAAAAAATTTTCTTTTCGAAAGCCGGTTGGCTCCTTCGGCTTTGGCAAAGTCGATGATACTCCCCGAGGCGGCGCCATTCCGCGACGCGTATTTTTTCAAGAGAGTAGATACGATCCCGCGACGCCCCATTGCAAGGCAGATTACGCAAAACATTTCGTAGACGTCGCTGTCGTTGTTAGCCGAGGCCCCTTTAGTATAACAAAGGTATTTCCCTTTCGGTAGACCATTATAGAGCGAAATGCACTTTCCTCGTTGTACCAAAATTCCCAATGTAGGTCGAAATCCAGAATAGAGTCCGACCCCAACGACCGAATTGGTTCTCTTCATAAACAAGTTATGTTCCATAATCCCCTCCCTGGGTTTTACAAAATTATTTGAAATTGTCTATTAATGGCCAATTTTATATATATTACATTATATATATGCGTCAGGTGCGGTAATAGGTGCGATATTAGCATCATTAGTCATTCCCTATCTAAAACAACTAGCACAACTTGTCAACGTCCATGGGGACTTATTTTCCCGGTAAAATTCTCGACTCCATCTGACTAGTTCTGGGTTCGAATCCCCGGCAACCCTTTGTTCAAAAACTCCTCTGTAGAGAAGAGAGACATTTTTACCTATTTTTTCTTCAATGAAAATTGAAGTGTGATAATTTACTGATAATTCTATGATTCCGGTTTGGAGTTTAGAGGGACTAATATATGTTATAACGCTCTATAGTCCCTGTAGGTAAGATATGTTATAAAAATCTATAGTTCCTATGAAAAGTTTTTGGATGATTTTGGCGGCATGGCCGAGCGGTAAGGCGGGGGACTGCAAATCCTTTTTCCCCAGTTCAAATCTGGGTGTCGCCTGACTATTTGACATAGATAGCGATCGATCTAGATTATACTTTATTACCTAAAAAAGTAAAAAAAAGAGTGGGCCTTAGTATTTCTAGCCTATTTTACTTGTCTTTAGTCTTTGCCGATTCTAAATCATAGAGGAATTTTTCGAAGTGGATTTATGAAATTGGTTCCTCAACAGTCTTCGGTGAGAATCCCTTTTTGACTCTGCACCATTGATTCCACTATTATTAGTGAGCAATAATCGAATAATTCTATCATAGAGATAGGGGACATAATTCACATGGAGCTAGTAAGTCTCGCTTGGGCTGCTTTAATGGTAGTTTTTTCATTTTCACTTTCACTTGTAGTCTGGGGAAGAAGTGGTCTCTAGAAGTACTACTAATTGAGTTGAGGAATCAAACTGGATCAATTCATTTAGAAATCGTTCAAAATGCGTTGTAGAACGATTTACTATCAAGATCTCTTCATTTTCAAATTGCATTGAATTCTAGTGAAGGAATGTATTCTATACAAGTAAAACGCTTCTTTCCGATTGATCGGAACAAATAGATGTATCAAAGAAATCGAAGTGGGCCCTCTGTCAATTCCAGATAGAAAATGAATCTAAATATCGACCATGAAGATAATATGGTAGATTGATCCAGAGTAAACCTCTAGCTTTATTAGAACCACTAAGATACAGTCCGGTAAGAAAGAACTCTAATGAATCTTTCTTACCCTACTCTCAGATCTCAGAGAAGACTGCCGATTCGAGCCCGTCCATTTCATTTATTCATTAGAATACGAAAAATGAGAATTCCTTTCATTTGATCTTATCAATAGTTGATAAGATCAAGTTTCATTCAAAATAATTAATTATTTTGACTAACTGTTTTTACATAAATAATAAGTAGAAAAGCAGTAGGAACTAAAATGAAGAGTGCAGTAGCAATAAATGCCAGAATATTGACTTCCATAATCTCATCCCTTTTTCTTTCACAATAACTCGGGATTTAATCCCCTAGAGAAAATCAATCTTGCACACGTAACTTCACTGAATGAATAACCTCTCGACGAGATTGACTCGGATCAATAGCATGAATAAGACTATCTAAGCGATCAAATCCATTCGTCGTCGAAAATTGAATAGTATAACCTAGGGAGATCTTTTATCCATACCGAATCCAAAATAAGATTCCCGACCCAATCAAAAATTCCTTTAGTTAGCATTATGTAGCATTCTTTTCTCTTGTTTAGTTTCTATAACCTATCTTATACAATCATCAAATAGCGTATCATCTCACCACCCATCCCTTTCCATTAGTTACAAACAACAAGACAAGCAAAGCGGAAAAAGATAAGCTCTAAACACCGTTTTTTAATGATCTCATTTTCTTTGGAAGACAAAGAAATGGGATAAAGCTGAGTCTCGGGAAAAAAATGGAATATTTCAGTAAATTCACTATTTTCGTTATTTTCATTTTAGTGTAGGGTTTGTTCTTTCTTCGACAGGACCCTGAAAAAATAGAAAAACTAGTAAGGAAAAAGAATTCAATTCCATTCTCAAAAGCTCAGTGTCCAATTTGAATCCAATTGATTTGTAACCTTCCTATTTAGTACTTAGGCTTACACAAACAAAAAAGAGCCAGAAGGGGAGATTTTGTTAAAGTCAGTTTGTATTATACAAGAAACGAATTCCATCTGTGGAGATGCGCCCGAGAAAGAGATCGGACTTTGTTTCCTTACATGAATGGGGATCAATCCAAAAAGAAGACTCAGTATCTCTTGGAATACTTACTCTAATAATAATGCTACCAACCAATCATTGGACTAACCTACATTTGTCTTTCTCCAATCAATCAGTCCTCGTTGAAGTGACGGGAACTCCGAACCGAATCCCCTTGGGAATGACATGTTGGCCCAAGGCCCCACGTTCCGAGAAAGAGGAGCGGCGGATTGGTGTACTTATTCGATTCGTCGGGACTGACGGGACTCGAACCCGCAGCTTCCGCCTTGACAGGGCGGTGCTCTGACCAATTGAACTACAATCCCAGGGAACTAAGGGATCTAGCAGAAAATGTGATTCTTTTTTATTCCCCCTATCAGGTATTTCTGAAGAAGAAGGGGGTTCTACCATGAGATGGTAGATTGGTGAATTGTTGGGTCGAGCTGGATTTGAACCAGCGTAGACATATTGCCAACGAATTTACAGTCCGTCCCCATTAACCGCTCGGGCATCGACCCAGGAAGAATCAATTTTAGGTGTATTGGTAATCCCTGACCAACTTCTTTTCGTAGTACCCTACCCCCAGGGGAAGTCGAATCCCCGTTGCCTCCTTGAAAGAGAGATGTCCTGAACCACTAGACGATGGGGGCATGCTCAACCGCTATGATACTTCGTATATGGATACTTAGTATATGAACGATTTTTGGAAATTGTCAATATACAATATAATAGGTATGAAGAGATCCGAATTCGCCTTCCGTTTTTTACGATTTCCTATTCATTTTGGATTCGTCATTCCTATTCATGTTTCATTCATTCGATTCGCCATTTTATTTGTCTATAGAAATCTAGCTTCTATGAATTTTCTACTAAAATAAAGACAAAAATTGCACGAATACAAAAAGAAAGATAGGCTTCTTTGAGGGAGTGATTGGTCCGTCCGAAAAGAAAGAGTCAAGGGGCGGGTGAAATTGCATTTTTTACGCTCTCATGGGTAAGATGAGATATCCCTAGCGCTCTTTCCCATTAAGTTAGGAAATGAACAAACAAGAAATCTGGGAATGGGGATTCAAGAAGTTATTGAAAATTCCTTTTTCTCTAAGAATTGAGTTCCGGGACCAGGGGACCTGTAGAATCTAGTCCACATATGATTCAAAAAATATCTGGAATCTATGTGGAATTAGGCGGTGGACATGGATCAATCAAGTTAAGTTCGTTCTGTGGGGATCCAAAAAACAATTCGCGAAAGTTGGTTTTGAAACAGCCTTGCCTTTTATCCTAGACTTGCTAGTTAAGAATAAGCCACTCGCCGCTATAAGTTTACTGTATGGACTTATCTAACTAGACTTCGCTATATAAAATCTATTTATCTACATATAATATTTGACCCGCATACTAGATAGTATAGTGACCCACTCACGAATTCAATAAAATGGGTCCCTTTAACTCAGTGGTAGAGTAAGGACATGGTAAGGCCTAAGTCATCGGTTCAAATCCGATCGGGGGCTTTGGCTTTTTTTATAAAACTACAAGAAAACTA